ATAGAAATGTTGTATGGACGTTTTCTGGAAAAGCATAAAGTAAAGTCTTTGTTCTACCGTACACAGTTAATTTTTTAAAGTAAGTATGATGGGGTAATATGGGACAAAAAATAAATCCACTTGGTTTCAGACTTGGTACAACCCAAAGTCATTATTCTCTTTGGTTTTCACAACCAAAAAACTATTCGGAAGGTCTACAAGAAGATCAAAAAATAAGGGATTGTATCAAAAATTATGTACAAAAAAATACAAAAACATCCTCAGGTGTCGAAGGAATTGCACGTATCGAAATTCAAAAAAGAATAGATCTGATACAGGTAATAATCCATATGGGATTTCCAAAGTTATTAATAGAAAATAGACCACAAGGGGTCGAAGACCTAAAACTAAATGTACAAAAAGAATTAAATTGTGTGAACCGAAAACTCAACATTGCTATTACAAGAATTGCAAAACCTTATGGGCACCCTACTATTCTTGCCGAATTTATAGCCGGACAACTAAAGAATAGGGTATCATTTCGAAAAGCAATGAAAAAAGCTATCGAATTAACTGAACAAGCTGATACAAAAGGAATTCAAATCCAAATTGCAGGCCGTATCGATGGAAAAGAAATTGCACGTATCGAATGGATAAGAGAGGGTAGGGTTCCCCTACAAACCATTCGCGCGAAAATTGATTATTGTGCCTATACGGTTCGAACTATCTATGGGGTATTGGGTATTAAAATTTGGATATTTATAGACGAGGAATAATAAGCCTTTACTTGACTTGTCTTTCTGTTTCGATTTAACGATGGAACAAAAAATGACAACCTTTTTCATTCTTTTTTCCACCCAATGAATTCTAATTTTTAATCCCATAAGGTTTAATAAAAATTCGATTGACCTTTTAATAAAATTGCCATGCTTAGTGTGTGACTCGTTGGTTTTTGTTAAAATTAAAACTAAACAAAAAGAAAGAACACGTAATACGAAGTATGAACTAATAACTATAGAACTAATAACCAACTCATCGCATCACATTATCTGGATCCCAAGAAGCAGTCAAGATACGCTATTTTAGTCCTATCATTGTAGCAACTCCATTTTTGTTTGGCATAAACAATTAAAATTAATTCGATTTATTGTCAAACAAAACAAAATTAAAATAAATAAAAAAGGATACGGATAAATGGAAAGTTGAGAGAAAGAAAAAAAAATGAATAGAATAGAAAAGATATATGATTCCAATATGTAAGGTCTTTGAAACATCTCAGAAAATAAAATGTAATAAAGCATCAATACAGATTCACACATAATTATATGATATAAATCTGTTCATAGAAAAAAAAAGAGCTTCGAGCCAATAACGACTAAGAGGGTTGGCTCAAGAACAAATTTCATTAAGAGCTCCGTTGTAGAATTCAGACCTAACCATTAATCAAGAAGCGATGGGAACGATGGAACCCGTGAATACATAAGATTCAATTCAAAATGAATCCTGATGATTCAGCGGGAAGGATGGCGGAACGAACCAGAGACCAATTCATATATTCTGAAAAATGAGAAGCTAACTCTACAGCTGAAATAGATATTGAAAGAGTAAATATTCGCCCGCGAGAATTCCTTTTTTTATTTTTATTGAATTCGTCATATTTTAGCAATCCAATATGAAAAAAAAATTCTTATAATATAATAAAGAAATAATATCGAAAAAACAAAAATATACAAAACAAAAAAGAACTAAACTAGATATTTAATATTTAATTATATACCCAAAGAAAAATATCTAGTAAACTGGATGAATCCAAAAGAATTTATTGATTCAGTGTATTATTACATGTATATATTAATTATATAAAATATTCATTTTTTGAATTTTTTCAGTCGCGAGGAGCCGGATGAGAAGAAACTCTCACGTCCGGTTCTGTAGTAGAGATGGAATTACAAAATAACCATCAACTATAACCCCAAAAGAACTAGATTTCGTAAACAACATAGAGGAAGAATGAAGGGAATGTCTTATCGAGGGAATCGTATTTGTTTCGGAAGATATGCTCTTCAGGCACTTGAACCCGCTTGGATCACGTCTAGACAAATAGAAGCAGGGCGACGAGCAATGACACGAAATGCACGTCGCGGTGGAAAAATATGGGTACGTATATTTCCCGACAAACCAGTTACAGTAAGACCCGCGGAAACCCGTATGGGTTCGGGGAAAGGATCTCCCGAATATTGGGTAGCTGTTGTCAAACCAGGTCGAATACTTTATGAAATAAGCGGAGTAGCCGAAAATATAGCCCGAAGGGCTATCGCAATAGCGGCATCGAAAATGCCTATAAGAACTCAATTCATTATTTCAGGATAAGAATGTAGAACTAAAGGAAATGGATCTTTTGGATAAAAACAAATGGAAGTTTTTTTTGGACAAACAATATTTCTTTTTCTTTTTCACCCTTTGCATTTATTTGTGCATTGAAAGAACAGATAAAAACAAAATATGATTCAACCTCAGACCCATTTGAATGTAGCAGACAACAGCGGGGCTCGAGAATTGATGTGTATTCGAATCATAGGAGCTAGCAATCGCCGATATGCTCGTATTGGTGACGTTATTGTTGCTGTGATCAAAGAAGCAATACCCAATACGCCCTTAGAAAGATCCGAAGTGATCAGAGCTGTAATTGTACGTACCTGTAAAGAACTCAAACGCAACAACGGTATGATAATACGATATGATGACAATGCTGCAGTTATCATTGATCAAGAAGGAAATCCCAAAGGAACTCGAATTTTTGGTGCGATTGCCAGGGAATTGAGACAAAACTTTAGTAAAATAGTTTCATTAGCTCCTGAAGTATTATAAGATGAGAAGCAGGGTATTTGAATGAAATAGTAGATTGTGTATCACGTATATACCTTTCCTTTTTTATTATTAATTAATAATAAACTAATAAAAAGACATGTTGATTATATCCAATTTTTGGGGCACCACGTATTTTAGTTCATCATGGGTAGGGACACTATTGCTGATATAATAACCTCTATACGAAATGCTGACATGAATAGAAAAGGAACGGTTCGAATAATATCTACTAACATCACCGAAAACATTGTTAAAATACTTTTACGAGAAGGCTTTATCGAAAATGCGAGAAAACATCAAGAAAGAAACCAATATTTTTTGGTTTTAACTCTACGACATAGAAGAACTAAGAAAGGTCCGTATAGAAATACTTTCCATTTAAAAAGGGTCAGTCGACCTGGTCTACGAATCTATTCTAACTATCAACGAATTCCTAGAATTTTAGGCGGAATGGGGATTGCAATTCTTTCTACCTCTCGAGGTATAATGACGGATCGGGAGGCTCGACTAGAAGGAATTGGCGGAGAAATTTTATGTTATATATGGTAATCCCTATAATATCCGAGTTGGATCCAAAATTTCCTAGTTGTGAACAAAAAAAGAGAAAGGACGGCTTGTCTAATATCACTCCTCTATTAGTTGATACTTTAAGGGGGTTTTGCCTCGAATGAAAGAACAAAAATGGATTCATGAAGGTTTAATTACTGAATCACTTCCTAATGGTATGTTCTGGGTTCGTTTAGATAATGAAGATCTGATTCTAGGTTATGTTTCAGGAAGGATACGACGTAGTTCTATACGAATCCTGCCGGGAGATAGAGTTAAGATTGAAGTAAGCCGTTATGATTCAACCAGAGGTCGTATAATTTATAGACTCCGCAACAAGGATTCGAACGATTAGGCAGTTTTTCAACTTCAACACTCCTTTCTACATGAATACGATTCGAGATTCAAAATATCAAGAAACTTATTTTCTTCCAAGAAATAAATTAAAAATTAAAACAAGGAATAACAAATATGAAAATAAGGGCTTCCGTTCGTAAAATTTGTGAAAAATGTCGACTGATCCGCAGACGGGGACGAATTATAGTAATTTGTTCTAACCCAAAACATAAACAACGACAAGGATAATCATTCTACTATACTAAAAACTAAAAGGAATTTTCTAAAAGAAAAGAAGTGCTAAAAGATTGAATTGATATAAAAAAAGGGAAGGCTTTGTTTTGACATGAAATGGATATATCCATAGATCTTTGACTCATATTTATGAGATAATAAAATATGGCAAAACCTATACCAAAAATTGGTTCACGTAGAAATGGACGTATTAGTTCGCGTAAAAGTGCACGTAAAATACCAAAGGGTGTTATTCATGTCCAAGCAAGTTTCAATAATACCATTGTGACTGTTACAGATGTAAGAGGTCGAGTGGTTTCTTGGGCTTCTGCCGGTACTTGTGGATTCAGGGGTACAAAAAGAGGGACACCATTTGCGGCTCAAACCGCCGCGGGAAATGCTATTCGTACAGTGGTGGAGCAAGGTATGCAACGAGCAGAAGTCATGATAAAAGGTCCTGGTCTCGGAAGGGATGCAGCATTACGGGCTATTCGTAGAAGTGGTATACTATTAAGTTTCGTACGAGACGTAACCCCTATGCCACATAATGGCTGTAGGCCTCCTAAAAAAAGACGCGTGTAGAAATAAGAATTGAAGAGATTTCAAGAGAAATAAATGATTCAAAGATATGATCAATTTTGTAAAATATTACTATGGTTCGAGAGAAAATAAGAGTATCTACTCGGACACTTCAGTGGAAGTGTGTTGAATCAAGAACAGATAGTAAATGCCTTTATTATGGGCGCTTTATTTTCTCTCCACTTATGAAAGGTCAAGGTGATACAATAGGCATTGCGATGCGAAGAGCGTTGCTTGGAGAAATAGAAGGAACATGTATCACACGTGCAAAATCTGAGAAAATACCACACGAATACTCGACCATATTAGGTATTCAAGAATCAGTACACGAAATTTTAATGAATTTGAAAGAAATAGTATTGAGAAGTAATCTATATGGAACTTGTGAGGCGTCTATTTTCGTTAGGGGCCCCGGATGTGTAACTGCTCAAGATATCATCTTGCCACCTTATGTAGAA